TTAGATCCCGAATTATTGTGAAAGAAGAAAACAAAGAGATTATGGAAGTCAATATTCTTGCGCTTATTGCTACTGCGCTGTTCATTTTAGTTCCTACTGCCTTTTTACTTATCATATACGTCAAAACAGTCAGCCAAAATGATTAATTTGAATGAAACTTGAATTATTCATTTTTATCAATGATTGAAGAAATGAAAAGGTTTAAAACTCTATTTAAGTCTTAAAGAATCAGAAGTATCTGAGATAGTATGGTAGAAAGAGCTATATATAGCTCTTTCTACCACACTATACAATTGAGTATTGTAGAATATTTCATATTCATTCATATTCTTAGTACATAAAACATAAAGTTGTATTGTATACAGAAAGAAGCTTTCTCTTATATAGAGATATAGAATAGATATCTATTCTATATCTAAATAGATATTAGACGTACATCAAAATGAAATAGCACTCGAATCTTCGATTTTTTCTCTACACCCATTTGTATGCATTTCGATCAACCCAAAAGAATTGCAAGCCCAACTGCTTGAATTCCTGATTTTTTCTATCTCTTCTTATGCTTATGGATATGGATCCGGGGGCCCTTCGAAAGAATTAATGTAGGAAGAATCGTACGGGCATAATATACCATAATATACCATATAAATACCATATCATATATTCTATAAATAGAATAAAATAGAATAATAAAAGAAAAATATTTAATAGAGGATTAAATAGAAGAATCTAATACTAATATAATACTACTAATATATAAAGAATATATAGATATAGATAAACTAAAATAGATAAACTAAAGCAAGTCAAGTTTTTTTTTAAGCTTTCGCAAAACGATCACAATTGATACAAGTAGATTTTTCAGTAAAGTACTAAATTAGTAATATTCCTAGCTCTAAAGCCCACTCCTTCCCCATACTACAAGTGAAAGAGAAAATGTAAACACTACCATTAAAGCAGCCCAAGCGAGACTTACTATATCCATGTGAATGATGTCCCCTATTGAAGGAATTATTCCATTATTGATTCATAATCATAGTGGAATGAATGGTGCAGAGTCAAAATAGGATTCTTACTTACGACTCTTTATGAAACAATTTCATAAATCCACTCATAAGAATTTCCTAGATTTCTTATTCAATAGAATTCTATTGAAATAGAAAGAATTGAAAAAAAAAAAGAGAAAATATAAGATATAAGACAAAAAAAAGAAGAGCCGTTCAACCATTCTGATTCAATTTATGAGCAGCACTCAGAGCCTCTAGTGAGTCTGGATACAAATAAGTTCTTTCCACAATTATTAAATGAATTTACCATCAGCCTATCCAATCTAATCTCATCGCAGACAGAGTTAGTAGACACTACCTCAATATTTCAATATTAAGGAAGTTATAGTGTAAAATAATTAGGGAGTCTTTATAGTCTTTTTTAGAATCCTTTCTTACCAAAATGGAGTGTCTCTTAGGAACCTTTGTATACCAAGATTTCCGACTTCTGACTTTATTCTTACTTTCATAGTTCTGATGCCCAGAATGATTCTCACTATTTCTTTTATTTGATTCAATTCAGAATAGCCCAAACCAATCATTAAGAAGATTGGGTTGCTTCAGATTTATTGGTACCTGTTTGAGCCACACTCAGAACCCAGATTTTGAGAAAAAAGATGACAGTCTTTTTTCTTATAGGCCCTACGGGTTCTCAAAATAAAGTATCGACAGACCTAGCCCTTGCCTATGCTTTTGCGGGACAAGGATTCGTCAAGTTCGATCAACAGGATTAAGAAATTCCAAGTCTTTTTTTGTTGATCAGGCGACACCCAGATTCGAACTGGGGATAAAGGATTTGCAGTCCCCCGCCTTACCACTTGGCCATGCCGCCAAATTCCATCCAAAATGGATAAAGAAATTATATATTCTTATCTTTCTAGAATTTCTAGAATCCTATTTATTATTTCTTTATTATTATTCTATTTCTATTCCTCTCCTCATTTTGTTTTGATTTGAATTTTTTACTTTCTGAATTCCTTTTATTTTTGGATCTTGAATCCCATTGTACTTATCTTTTTCCAAAAAAGAATTCCTCCTTTTTATTGGATCCTGTTTCTATTCTTTTCTTCGATTGATTTTATCTCAAAACATGCGTCGCTTAAAAACTTACCTTCTATTTTCACTTTTCTCTAGATTTGATAGAAAAGTGAAAATATTCCCGGCCCCGGTCACAGCACAGACTGTAAAATGCAGGGCAATTTATAATAATTCACTCTTTATTTCATTAACTATTTACTTATTACTCTTTTACTCTTACTTACTTTTCTTACTTTGAATTAGCGAACAGCTCTTAATTTTGTATCTCCATTTGTATTATCTTAATGGATGCAAAATCCAATTGATTTACGACTAATCATTATCAATTATAATTATAAGAAAATATATGTGTATATGTAAACCCCAGAACAGTGTAAAAACTCCAGAACAGATATTTTTATACGTGGATACCGAGC